TTGAACCCTTGTATAGGTATGCAATTTAAGAAAGCACAACAATTGAAATGGGCAGTCCGTATTGGTATCAGAGCTATTCCCATGTTCCGATCTTTCCATTTTTTTTACCCATTTCTTGGGTAAAGTCTCCCAACTATATTTGAAAATGAATTGGTTATCCATAAAGATAAAGAAAGCTTTCTTGTAGTTCCGCTTCTTGCTCTAAAAATTAGGAAAGACTTGTCGGAAATCGCCAGTTGGCTTGGTCCGACCAAGAAAGGCATAGGACTCTTTGGGCATTGCTTGGGGCTGCTAGCAAAGACTGATCCTCCCGCTACAGAATGAGAAGTGCTTTTTATTCTAACATTTTGGCTTGCGAAAAGTAAAAAATAGAAAGATGAAGGAACGAAACTGATCAGTACTTGAGTCGATTATCTGATAGAGAGTCCCACATACGCACTTTCAGTTCCCTCTAGGACCACGAAACAGTGCATCTATATGGAAGGAGTCCCGCAATCTAATAAGTTGTTTATAGATTAAGGAGCTAGTAGGATCTTCTCCAAATAAAGACCGCAATTTGGCTTCCAAAATTGGAATTCTATACTCCCCGCCCTGGGGAGTTTGTATGAAGTCTCGCAAAAGTCTATTCCGATGGGTATTCCATAAGGCCGTGTGGTCTAATTCGGCCATTCTATCAATAATCTGGTTCTTCAGATTGAGAATGGCCTCTATTTCCGAATCCTCAATCGTAGCCGTAGACTTTTTACGCCCTAGTCGGTGTATCCAACTTTTCCTGATGACATCTTTCACAGAATTCATATTCGGTTCATGAAGGCCTGCCTCCATCAGATTAGCGGGGGCGTTTTGGGGGTTTGGCAGGTTGACCTCTTGGCCATGAGTATTCTCTGCTAAGACGCCAAAGGACGTCCAACCCGAGCCTCCACCGCCACTCCCCATGTTTCCAGCAGATCCCGACATTCCACCACCAGATGCAGGAAGAAATGGAGCTACTGCCTGGTGCAGCTCATCCATAAAGAGAGAACCAAGAAAGATAAAGAAAAAGAGAGAACAAAAGAAGTCTATATATATAGACACTTTGGGTGACATTTTTGGCAATAGTTGAAGCACGCTATGCTTCCAAAACAGCAGAAAAACATAGATAGAACTTGAGAATTCGAAGTTAGTACAGAAACGAAGATCTTGATCCGACGCTGAAATTAGACGACAAGTGCGTAAAAATAGCATGTTCTCTACATTCTTTAATTGAGAAATTCAAATGTTAGAACTCCAGTACGTATGGAACCAAAAGAAAAAAGACTACCCTCATGATTAGGTTATTTAATAGGCGAATGATAGTATGATATAGATTGAACTGTGTACATCACGAAGCTTTTACTACTGGAACTAGGAGTTGAGATAGCGCGGAACACCAACCCAATCGAGACGAAAAAAAGAAAGAATAGCAACTACATCAACAACTTTGATTCCTGACGTAAACGGCCGCTCAAGAGACTGAATATTTTTTAATGAATTTTCATTTCATTTAGCAATTTTTTTTTAAGTCGAAGAGTGACTACTGATTTCTGCTCGTAGTTCCTCTCTTGTTAGTTCGTATACAGTACTCGCGCAACAGCGCTTACAGCAGCTCGTAGCTATTATATGCAATGCATGGGGCTTCGGTACATCGGGGCTATGGTAGAAAATAAAAACCAAATTCAATTCTTCCGAACCCATCCACGAATAGCTAGAAAACCCTTTTTCTTTATTTACGAGAATTTATGTGCTTCGGTGTTTTTCCACTTGGCTGTACAACATGAGTTTCAGGCCGACAATGAAAAACTCCACCAAAAAGTCTTCGGGTAGATTTGGGATTTGATTAGATAACGTTAAAACTTTGTTTGGAAGTAAGAAATGGTTTACGTTTGTCGTAGCCAATCCTGTTCTTTGAACTGAAGGATGAACGAATGCCCTCATCTTCGGCTGACTCTCGTTTAGAGGAAATTTGACCCTACCCACTTCTTTAGGCTCCCCACCTTAAATGGGCTCTACTTCGCAAATGAAATTCATAAAAGCCCGTTGCAACCACCTTTCGAGGAAAGGCAGGGCACACATCGCTTTCTTCTTCAATCTCTCATCTGGATAGAGGCCTATTCCTCGCCATAACTGGACAATTCTCTTCTTTTTACGGGGCATAGAGAGTCAGCTAAATGCACAGGTAGGCCCTTTTGACCCTTTAGGAGGAAAGCGAGTTAGCTGGTACGGGCGGACCCAGAAAGAAGAGAGGAGGGTTCACCACCAGTCAAGAAAGGAAAAAGTTGGTTCAGCATGGCAAGCGCAACCTCTCGCCTAGATCGAGATCCTTGGATAGAAGATCTCAATGCGATCTCTTCGTTATCATATCAAAGCTGCTTTCCACTCTTTTCCCGGGTGGAGCTTCTTTAAACGCAGCAGGCCCCGCGAGTAGTCGAACAAATGAGAGGTTGTCGACGAAGGGGTCAAAGGTTGCGCTTGCGACAATCCGAAGGTTGCGCAAGACCCCTTCAACCTCGCCCGCGTGTTAGCTTGCTTGTACTACGCCTGCCTGACCTGCTTTCTGGCTAGCTTCTTTATGGCAAGCGCTACCGTAACCTAGCTAGCGCTACATCTTGCTAACGTCGTCTGAATTGCCTTGCAAGCGCTACATCTATATGGCAAGCCCACGTTTCGTCTCCCATTGTAGTCGCCTTCTTCATATGGCAAGCGCTACCCGTCGCTTGCACTACATTGTCTGACGATAACCTTGCCTGACCGCTTCCGCTCTGACTGAGCTGACCGTCGCACCTGACTTCTATATCCCATTATCCATAGATCTCCTTCCTTATCGTTGCCGGTCTAAGCAGAAGGTTGCTAAGTCAGATGTCTGGTGAACACATTCGTAATGAGTATGGGTCTAGTAGGTGTACTAGGAAGGAAGCGAGGTACTGAGTTTAGCGTCGACAAGGCAAGTAGTGGATCTTTATTATCAATGATACGGGAGACAGTCAAAGCATCAGTCTCAGCATCAACAGAAGAAAAGGACTGCCCGACCGCCGTTCAAGAGAGACCCCGAAGGCTCGAACTTTTTGCTAGCTTTGAAACATGGGCCGAAGGAAAGAGGAAGACCAAACAAAGTCGCGGTCAAAGCAAAGAAAAAGATGCCAAAAAAGATTCACTTTAGCTTCTAGCTCGCTTAGTGTAGGTTGCTTGCAATCCTGACATCCCGAGTTACAGTTTGGGGGATTGATTACGTGGCTGAATCTCCCATTAAGGAGCTTTCCTACGTTCCTGTCCTTGATGTCTCTCTCATTCCGAGGTGAGGGTGAGGTTGCTTGCAAGACTTTCGATAGCTGGCTCGGCCGAACGGAATCACCGATCTAGATACTAGATAGAAGGGTCGTTCACTCCCTATTCTTTGAGAGGTTGCTTGCGACGGTAGCATTAGCTAGGCAATCAAGGCAGGTCGAACAGAGTCAGTCCTAGGGTGAAGATCATCGGATGGAAAAATGGATTGAGCTGGCTAATCACTTGATGACCCGGTGGAGAATGGGAACAGAGAGTCGCTCCCATAAACGAATGAATGGGACTCCTGGTCCTGATCGAACCAGAGATTCCGACAACCCGGGGAATCGGCAGAAAGAGATGGGTCGGATACTGGAATCTGCCCAAAAGTCCTGACTTTTTCGAGGCAGGGCTTCGATCCGTATCTGGCCAACTCCTCGAACTGCTGGGTGCGACATATTCATGGACTGGCAAAGCGAACTCTCAATTTGATCAGGAGAGCCTAGAGAGCTCTCTATCTTTCCCCAAATTCCGACTAGCGCGGTTCTTTTTCTCGACCAATTTGAATTCAATTTTTTTTTCATTTTAAGTTAAGTAGAGTAGTAAGTAGCTAGGCGGGTTTCAGCGCATGCCGCATTTAGAATCTCCAAATAAATTAGAAGCGCCTATGATAGCGTATGATTTTTCCCATTTGTGACCGACGGTTGCTTGCAAGAGGTGGCGATCGGCAGTGTTCCAAAGCGCCATAACGACTTGCGTTAGAGCGTTATGCCAAACGATCCCCAGCACCTGTAGTTATGGGGATCGCCTTCGGCTTGCTTTAGTCGCTTGCCTGAGTTGCGTTGCTGGGATCGCCTTCGTCTTGCTAGACTGTTTCCCTAACGCATGCTGGTTACCATAAAGACACCGAGGGATATCGCATGCGCTAGTTTCGGGGATGTTGTTTACACTACTAAAGGTAACAACTAAAAGTGCCGGAACGACTCTAGTGGTGCAAGCGAAGGTTTCAGTCTTGTCGAGCGAAGCAACCACTAGTCGCCCTTAGTGCTCCAAAAACCCTTTCGCTTGCGTGAGCAACGGCCCCTAGCGCCCAGAGCAAGTTTAGTGTTCCCGACCGCCTGCCTTTCGGCCTTAGCGTTCCAAACAACCAGTAGTGTGACCGATCTGTGTTCAAAACAACCGATGACGCTAGCGACGACTCGTGGGGCCCCCTAACGCCGAGCAAAAAGGACTAGTGCTATAACGACGAGTGGTGTGGTCCTAACAACCTACTATGGTAACGACAACTCGTAGTGGTCCTAACTACTAGCAACAACCACTACGGCAAGCGCCACAACGACGATAACGCTAGACCGTAATATAGGCTTGCGAAGCAACCACTCGTTGTTCCCCTTGGTAACCTTGCTCCGCAACCATCGAGTCGGCCTTACCAAACCAAAGACAACTAGTGTTCCCAAAGACGGAAGAACGACATGCGACGGAACAAGACGGTAAAGCAACCACTCGTTGTCGTTTAGTTGTCCGTCACTCGTAGTCTCTGCGTCAGAGGTGGTTGTTCGGAAGGGTTTGACAACGTAACAGACAGCTAGGCAGTTACTACGCAACACACATTGGGGTGGTGCAACAATGGAACGACTAGTAGTCTACGACTAGTGGTGTTACGGAACAACTACCCGACGAGTGGTAATAACGACAACTACAGTAGGTTTGACAGTAGCGTTAGGACGACTGGTTCTCGTAGTTGTATTGCCCTAACGCAACGACTCAAACAACTACGAGTGCTCCCAAGACGATGAGACGCATGCGCTATACCGTCGAGTATTGCTTGCGAAGCAACCGCAACTCGTTGTAGGTCCTCTCCTTACATTACAGTCGAGTAGCTTTCACTCCTTCGCTTGCAATGTGCGGTTGGTTTACCTAACGCATGGCTTCCCCAACGCCAATAGTCGCATGAGTTCTCCTAGACCATAACCCATGCCTTGAAACAAACCGCATGATGCGTTCCGGAGTTGCCGTAGTTCTGTTACCGCCTTGTCGTCTTGGGTTGGGAAGGATACGACAGGCTCAATTCAAGGACACTCAATTTCAAGCTCAATTTCAGGCTTTCGAAGCTCTGACGCTTTCTGTCGCATTTGTTCTATCTTTTGTTTACCTATCATTTTCACTTTCTTTAACCGTACTTAGGTAGCTCTTCGTTCGTTCGGCAGAGGCGTAGAGCTATCTACTTGGTCGCGACTGGCTCTGCTACGCTAGGTTCTCCCTATGGCGCTACGCATCGTTCCCTTCGGTCGAGCGAATCCCATTGTTCCGGTCCGAGAATCCAATCCCTATGTCTGAGGTCGAGCAGCTTCTCGTTGGTCGAGGTTAGATCCTCGTATGTCGCCACTCTCGTCACTGGGCGTTCTCACTTTAGCCTTGTTATCTCAGGACACTCTGCCAGGTTGTTCCTTGTTGACCGGCCTTGTGATTCTCGTTATAGAATGTAGTGCCCAACAGTTTAAAGGAACGGGTGAAGTCTCGGGATCCGCTCTAGTCGAGTAAGATATTTCCCCTGTAGAGTAGTCTCCGTATCAGTCCATGGGCTAAGGTGCAATTGCCTTCTTAGAGCCAGTAACTTCGTACTGAAAATTGGAGAAAAAAGAGTTACAGAGGCATCTTCCATTCATCTCGATTTTGGTTTTTCCGCACCATATTTTGATCTCCCTCTTCTTCGATCCGGAATTCCCAGCAAATCCTTGACTCCTCGAATACAATGGGATTTCACACCTGGCGAATCTTTCACTCTACCTCCTCTTATTAAGACCATAGAATGTTCCTGCAAATTATGACCTTCGCCTGGAATGTGAGCAAATATATCATGTCGATTGCTCAACCGTACTTTGGCTATCTTACGTGGAGCTGAATTAGGTTTTTTCGGTGTTCTCGTTGAAACACGCGGGCATACTCCTTGCTTCTGGGGACATTGATCCAAAGCTCGAGTACGGTCCGTGCGCCGTTTTTCTTCTCTACCATGACGAATCAATTGATTTAATGTAGGCATCGCTCTTTCCTTTGTCCTTCCCCCCGATTTTTGCCCTAGTGGTTACTCCCGATCCGAAGCACCCCTTTTCCATTCATAGAGAGATCCAATCGTCAAAATCAATAAAAAGGCCATCATGGACCAAGATCCAAACGGATCAATCTTGTTGAGAGAGACTGCCCAAGGAAAGGAAAAGGTGACTTCCGGATCAGGAATAATAAATAAAATAGAAACAAGATAAAATCGTATATCAAAACGACTTCTGGCATCACCGGAAGGATCGAAACCACATTCGTAGGCCGACAATTTTTCTGGATAGGTCGAACTATTGGAAGCAAATGGAAAAGGAAGACCGAGTGGGATCAAAGAAACTAGCGGACTGATCACTAAATAGATAAAAATAGGTGCAAATTCTGACATCACCACAGCCCACTTTGTTTTCTCGCTCCTTGCTCGCGGAGCGGCATACCGAAAAAAAGATAGGATTTGAATCGATGACTTAAGCCCTTGCGCTATTCCCCCCTGATCGCATCGTAGATAGCAGTCAGAGTCAGTACGCTTTCTATTCTCTTTATATTATATATGAAAATAGATAAGAAAGGAGGGCTGCCGAGGCCCGGAACTTCTCCGAGAGGTTCCTTTCGATACTCTGCGCACAGAAATCTCGAACATCACTTATTGTCATTTCTCAATTGATGATACTTCATTTAGCTACTTAATAAGATAAGAAGATCCATAAAAAGATCAAATAACGGAAGGCGGAAGGTCGATTAGGAAAGGAGCTTTTCAAATCAAAGAATTCGTTGATTGCAAAGCCTTCTTTCAGATAAGTCGTTTATAAAAAAACTCCTTAACTCATTAACTCAGGGAAAGGCCTAACCAGACCCTATTAGGTTAGGCTTTTTCTTGAGAAGATCCACCTCAACGCATACCCTTGCGACACCGGGTCGAGATGGGGGTCGGACCATCCGATTAATAGCACTTTGCCTACTACGTTAGCAATAGTAGTAGTCTTGAAAAAAACAGATCGGAAGATTCGGAAACGGAATCCACATATTAACGAATCTGAAGAGATAATCTTTGATGTACGTTGCATCTTTCAACCAAAGCTTAATGGTTTCTTCTGGAAATGTTGGAATAGATCTCAGAGTAAAAAATTTGTACATTTTAGTAATGCAAACAATCCTTTTTTTGGAGCTGACGCT